ATCATGGATTTGTAAAATGTCATAATATTATTATACATTTATTATAATATAAATTATTTATAGTACTATAATATATATTAATTTTTATAAATTATTATAAAAATTTAAATATATTATTTAAATTTTTATTAAATAATTAAAAAATTAATAAAAATATATGAATGTTATACATATAATTTACATACAATTATATACTTTCCAGTATACATCTATACGTATCTCATATACAGTATTATAAATTATTTATAGGTCTATAATATATGTCATTATTTATAGGTTACTACGAATATCTAAGCACTATATCGAACCTTAACCGAATAATTAAAAAATTAATAAAAATATATGAATATTATACATATAATTTACATACAATTATATACTTTCYAGTATACATCTATACGTATCTYATATACAGTATTATAAATTATTTATAGGTCTATAATATATGTCATTATTTATAGGTTACTACGAATATCTAAGCACTATATCGAACCTTAACCGAATAATTAAAAAATTAATAAAAATATATGAATGTTATACATATAATTTACATACAATTATATACTTTCCAGTATACATCTATACGTATCTCATATACAGTATTATAAATTATTTATAGGTCTATAATATATGTCATTATTTATAGGTTACTACGAATATCTAAGCACTATATCGAACCTTAACCGAATAATTAAAAAATTAATAAAAATATATGAATATTATACATATAATTTACATACAATTATATACTTTCYAGTATACATCTATACGTATCTYATATACAGTATTATAAATTATTTATAGGTCTATAATATATGTCATTATTTATAGGTTACTACGAATATCTAAGCACTATATCGAACCTTAACYGAATAATTAAAAAATTAATAAAAATATATGAATATTATACATATAATTTACATACAATTATATACTTTCYAGTATACATCTATACGTATCTYATATACAGTATTATAAATTATTTATAGGTCTATAATATATGTCATTATTTATAGGTTACTACGAATATCTAAGCACTATATCGAACCTTAACCGAATAATTAAAAAATTAATAAAAATATATGAATATTATACATATAATTTACATACAATTATATACTTTCTAGTATACATCTATACGTATCTCATATACAGTATTATAAATTATTTATAGGTCTATAATATATGTCATTATTTATAGGTTACTACGAATATCTAAGCACTATATCGAACCTTAACCGAATAATTAAAAAATTAATAAAAATATATGAATATTATACATATAATTTACATACAATTATATACTTTCTAGTATACATCTATACGTATCTCATATACAGTATTATAAATTATTTATAGGTCTATAATATATGTCATTATTTATAGGTTACTACGAATATCTAAGCACTATATCGAACCTTAACCGAATAATTAAAAAATTAATAAAAATATATGAATATTATACATATAATTTACATACAATTATATACTTTCTAGTATACATCTATACGTATCTCATATACAGTATTATAAATTATTTATAGGTCTATAATATATGTCATTATTTATAGGTTACTACGAATATCTAAGCACTATATCGAACCTTAACCGAATAATTAAAAAATTAATAAAAATATATGAATATTATACATATAATTTACATACAATTATATACTTTCTAGTATACATCTATACGTATCTCATATACAGTATTATAAATTATTTATAGGTCTATAATATATGTCATTATTTATAGGTTACTACGAATATCTAAGCACTATATCGAACCTTAACCGAATAATTAAAAAATTAATAAAAATATATGAATATTATACATATAATTTACATACAATTATATACTTTCTAGTATACATCTATACGTATCTCATATACAGTATTATAAATTATTTATAGGTCTATAATATATGTCATTATTTATAGGTTATTAAATTTTTTTTTATAATAAAAAAAAAACTCCAGGGGTCTTATAGGATTAAATTTATTTTGAAATTGAAATTTGTTATTAGTTAATATATACATATAATAATTTAAATTAAATAAAATTTTAAAAATTTTAAAAGTTTTAATTATATTATATAATTTTTTAAATATAATGAAATTTATATAAGTTAAATTAAGTAAGGTTAATTAAATTTTGTGCCAGCAATTGCGGTTAGACAAAAAACTTAAACAAATTGAAAATAAATAAGAATAATAAGAATATAATTTATGAGAATTTTAAATTTAAGGTGAAATTTTATATTAATTTTGGAGTAAATATATAAGAAATTTAAAAAATTATATGTAAAACTAGGATTAGATACCCTATTATTATAATTAAGAGTAAAAGGTTTAAGTATTTAAATTTAAGATATGTAAAACTTAAGAAAATTGGCAGTATTTTAATCAATTTAGAGGAACTTGTATTTTAATAGATAATCCACTAATAAAATTACTTAAATTATTCAAATTTGTATATCGTTGTTATAAAAGTATATTAATTAATTTAATAAAACTTTAAAATTTTTATAGAAATTTATATCAAATCAAGATATAGTTTATATTTAAGTTAATATGAGTTACAATTTTTAATAAAAGTAGATTTGAAAATTTAAATTTCAAAGCAAAATGGATTTAAAAGTAAATTTATTTAATTTAAAAAATTGATTATTGTTTTAAAATATGTACATATTGCCCGTCACTTTCAATGTTTTAAGTTAGTTAAGTAAATTTATTAATTTATATATTTGAAATAAGTCGTAACAAAGTAGGAGTACTGGAAGGTGTTTCTAGAAGCAAATTAAATCTAATAGTTAGAATTTTATTTACAATAAAAGATAAATTGTGCGAATCAATTTAATTTGATAAAAAAATCTTAATTTAATTGAAGTTTAATTGATTTTTTAAGTTAAAATAATATTATTATAATTGATTTTAGTATGAATCTAGAAAAAATTTTATAGTTGATAGGATAGAGTATAGTGATAGAAAAATTAAATTAATAAATAAGTAATTATTTTTAATGTATCTTGGGTATCAGAGTATATTAAAAAAAATATTTTTAAAAATATTTCTCGAAATAAGAAGAGATATGGTTATATAATTATTAATGTGAAATAATTATAATTTATAGGACTATAGAAATGAAAAGTTATTCGGTTCTTATGATATCTAGTTTTTTAAGAAATTAATTTAATTAAGATTTTATAATAATATTTTGTTTTATATACTAAACTTAATAATTATTTAAAATTTATATATTTGGGGATAAGCTTAAATATAAATTGGTATATTTGTCTATTAATAAATTAAAATTTATATAAATAAAATTTTTAATTAAATAAAATTTTTTGTAAAAATTTTTATAGATAATGTAATTTTATTTTAGTAATTACATATTATATTAAAAAATTTAATTTAATTATATAATTAAATATAGAATGATGTAATTAGTAAATGAACTGTATAGAAGATTATTTTAATTAAATTTATAATTTAATAATTCGGCAAATTAACTTAATTTATACTCACCTGTTTAATAAAAACATGTCTAAAGGGGTTAATCTTTAGTCTAATCTGCCCACTGAATAAGATTTGAAGGGCTGCAGTATTTTGACTGTACTAAGGTAGCATAATCAATAGTTTTTTAATTGGAAACTGGTATGAATGATTGGATGAGGTATAAACTTTTTTAATTATATAAGGTTTTAACTTAATTTTTTAGTAAAAAAGCTAAAATTTGTTGAAAAGACGAGAAGACCCTATAGATTTTTATATAATTTATAAAAAAAGTTTTATTTATTGTATTTGATTGGGGTGATTAAAAAATTAAATTAATTTTTTTATTTTTTTTACAGTAATTATTGGTTAATTTATCTAATAATATTAATTTAAAAATAAATTACCTTAGGGATAACAGCATAATTTTAATTTTCAGTTCTTATGGAAATTAAAGATTGTGACCTCGATGTTGGATTAAGGTAAAATTTAAATGCAAAAGTTTAAAATTTAAGTCTGTTCGACTTTTAAAACCTTACATGATCTGAGTTTAAACCGGTGTGAGCCAGGTTGGATTCTATCTTTTAAGATAAAGGATATATTAGTACGAAAGGATTTTATATCTTTATTGAATAATTAAATAAAAATATAATTAGATGTTTTAAATTATTTTGGCAGATTTAAGTGTAATGATTTTAGAAATCATCAATATATATAGTTGTATATATAAGTAATAATTGAATTATGTTTATTTATGGTTAGTATTTTAATTTTAATATTGATAGTTTTAGTAAGTGTGGCATTTTTTACTTTATTAGAACGAAAAATTTTAGGTTACGTTCAAATTCGTAAAGGTCCTAATAAGGTGGGGATTATTGGAATTTTGCAACCTTTTAGAGATGCAGTTAAATTATTCACTAAGGAACAAATTATATTAATTTCTTCTAATTATTTTGTTTATTATTTTTGTCCGATTTTTAGTTTAGGGTTGGCGTTAATTATTTGGGTTTTAATTCCTTTTTCAGAAAATGTTATTAATTTGACTTTTGGTCTAGTGTTGTTAATCTGTTTTTTAAGAGTTGGGGTTTATATAGTAATGGTTGCTGGGTGATCTTCTAATTCTAGATATTCATTTTTGGGGGGGATACGAGGTGTCGCTCAATCTGTTTCTTATGAGGTAAGTATAGTATTTATTATACTTTCTCCAGTTGTAGTATTTTTAAATTTTAATTTTTTAAGTTACAAATTATTTCAAGAATATATTTGATTTGGGGTTATTATAATTCCTTTAATATTAATATTTTTTGTTTCTTGTTTAGCTGAGACGAATCGAACACCTTTTGATTTTGCAGAGGGAGAAAGAGAGTTAGTTTCTGGGTTTAATATTGAGTATGGAAGAGGGGGTTTTGCTTTGATTTTTATAGCTGAATATGCGAGTATTATATTTATAAGTGGTTTAGTGGGGTTTATATTTATAGGTGGTTATAATCATTCAATTATTTTGATTTTAGAATTGGGGATAATATGTATAATATTTATTATAATTCGGAGAATTTTACCTCGTTATCGTTATGATAAGTTGATATATTTAACTTGAAAAATTTACTTACCTCTATCGATGTGGGTATTAGTTTTTTTTCTTAGTATTTATATGTTATGAAATTTTTTTAGTAAAATTAATAGAATAATTTTATTCTTTCTTAAGTTTTCAAAACAAATGCTATCTAAGCTTATTAATTAATTAGTAAGTAAGTTTGTTCAAAAATTTTTGAGAATAGGATAAATTAGGTAAAATATGAAATATAGAATTGATATAATTTGACCAATTAAGACAAAAGGCTGTTCAACTGGTTTTATTCCAATTCATGTTAGGATAATAAAAATTACTGTAAATGACCAGAAAAGAATTTTATTAAGAGGAAAAAATTGATTTCCTAATATTTTATTATTAAAAGTAAATGGTATAATAAATAAGATTAGAATTGATATTAAAAGGGCAATAACTCCTCCTAATTTATTGGGAATAGATCGTAAAATGGCATAGGCAAATAAGAAATACCATTCAGGTTGGATATGTTCTGGTGTTACTATTGGGTTTGCAGGAATAAAATTATCTGAATCATTTAATATAAAAGGATTTGAGATACAAATTCAAAGGAGAATATTAGTTAATATAAGGAATCCTAATAAATCCTTTAAAGTAAAATAAGGGTGGAATGGAATTTTATCTAAATTTGAGTTTACACATAATGGGTTATTGGAACCTTTTTGATGAAGGAAAATTAAATGAATTATAGTTATAGCAGCAATAATAAACGGTAGGATAAAGTGAAATGAAAAAAATCGATTTAGAGTGGCGTTTCTAATGGAATATCCTCCTCAAATTCATTGAACTAAAATAGTATTAATATAGGGGATTGCAGATATTAAATTAGTAATTACAGTAGCTCCTCAAAAAGATATTTGTCCTCATGGAAGTACGTATCCTATAAAAGCAGTTATTATAGTTAGTAAAAAAATTACAATACCTACAAATCATGTATATTTATTTATAAAGGATTCATAATATAAATTTCGTCCGATATGGATGTACAAACAAATAAAAAAAAATGAGGCTCCATTTATATGAATTGAACGGATTAGCCATCCGTAGTTTACATTACGATAAATTGAATCGATTCTGTCAAAAGCTATGTTTATATGGGGGGTGTAATGTATGGAAAGAAATAAGCCTGTTGCAATTTGAATAACTAAACAGAGTCCTAGTAATGACCCAAAGTTTCATCAAAATGAAATATTTGAGGGAGATGGTAAATTAATTAATCTATTATTAATAATTTTTAAAATAGGGTGTGATTTTTTGATAGAGATATGTGAGGTCATTAGTTAGTTTTTCGTATTGGACTAGAGGAAAAATTAGTAATTTTGTTTACAATAATTATTAAAATAAATAAAAACCTAATTATAAATATTGTGAATATTAATGGGAGAGAATTGAATAACTTGAATGTAATTTCTAAATTAGTATTGAAAGAATGGATATTTAGTAAATTTAAATTTTCTGAGTTTAATATTATTAAGTTAAGATTATTTTGCATTGAGAAATATATTAATAGAATTATAAATATGATAAATATAAATCTAATTAAGATTTTTGGGGAAAAAGAATATATTTTGTTGGGGGTAATTCTACAAATATATATAAACATAATTATTATGCCCCCGATATAAATTAAATAAATAATTAAAGATATTCAAGTTAGTTGGGCAATTAAATTTATTATTAACGTGCATGAAAGAATTTGAATTAAAATTATTAACCCCAGAGATATGGGAGTTTTTATAATTATAAATATAAAGGTAATTGTGAGATAAATAGCAAATAAAAAAATTATATCAAAGAATAGTTTAAGAAAAATAATAATTTTGGAGATTATTGATAATAGGTTTATTTTCTTTGAAATTTTAAGAAATTTATTCATTTTTGATTTACAAAATCAATATTTTTTATATTAAATTATTAAAACTAATGATAATTAAATTTATTTTTTATTTTATATTCTTGATAGGTGTCTTTAAATTTTTAAGAATTCGGGATCATTTACTAATAATTTTATTATGTATAGAATTTATTATGTTGAGTTTATTTATATATTTTTTTCTAAATTTAAGATTTATAAATAGAGAAATTTATATTTTGAGAATTTTTATAGTTTTTATAGTTTGTGAGGGAGTTATTGGATTATCTTTTTTAGTCAGAATGATTCGAGCATATGGAAATGATTACTTTCAAAGTATTAGAGTACTGTCATGTTAGAATTGATTTTTTTTAGAGTAAGTTTTATAGGAAATGCTTTCAAAAAATATAGATGATGGGGTGTTTATAGAGGATTAATATTAATTACTTGTTTGTATTCAGGTAAAAATATATGTTCTTTTTATTTAACTAGTTTAAGGTATATATTTGGTGTGGATATTATTAGATGAGGGTTAATTCTTCTTTCTCTTTGAATTGTTGCTTTAATAATTATGTCTAGAAATAAAATTTGGAATTTTAATTTCTATAGAAAATTTTATTTGTTTAATCTCATTTTTATATTATTTACTTTGTTGGGTGTATTTGCTAGATTAAGATTTTTTATGTTTTATATTTTTTTTGAAAGATCCTTATTACCTATTTTATTTATGATCTTGGGTTGGGGGTATCAGGTCGAGCGTGTCCAAGCCGGTATTTATTTGATTTTTTATACTTTGTTTGTGTCTCTCCCCTTATTATTAGTGATTATGTTTATATTATTAGAAAATAATTCTCTAATATTTTTTTGACTAAAGGAGGAATGCAGAGTGTTGATTTATTTTATTGTAATGATTACTTTTTTAGTAAAAATACCCATATATTTCGTTCATCTTTGACTTCCAAAGGCTCATGTAGAAGCACCTGTAGCTGGTTCCATAGTTTTAGCCGGGGTTATATTAAAATTAGGGGGGTATGGATTATTGCGATTATTGAAAATTTTCAGAGAATCTGGAATAAAATTTAATTTAATTTGAGGGGTAATTAGGATAATTGGGGGTATTTATTTAAGATTGAATTGTCTAGTTCAAATTGATATGAAAATTTTAATTGCTTATTCATCAGTTGTTCATATGGGAATTATAATTTTAGGGGTATTTACCCTTAGAAGATGAGGATTTTTTGGGGGATATATGTTGATGTTAGGGCATGGACTTTGTTCATCTGGTCTATTCTGTTTAGCCAATATCGGGTACGAACGATTAGAAAGGCGTAGCTTAATTGTCAATAAAGGATTAATTAATTATTTCCCCTCTTTAAGATTATGGTGATTTTTATTGGTTTCTAGAAATATAGCAGCTCCCCCCTCTATGAATCTTTTAGGTGAAATTAGTTTATTTAATTCAATTATTTCATGATCAATTAGATTTATAGGGGGTCTAATATTATTAAGATTTTTTAGAGCTTGTTATAGACTTTATTTATATTTATTTAGTCAGCATGGGGAAATAAATTTAATATTCTTTAATTTTAGGTTTATTAATTTACGAGAATACTTAGTTCTTTTTCTTCACTGGATTCCATTAAATATTTTAATTTTAAAAATTGATGATTTTTTTATTTGAGTATATTTAATTAGTTTAAAAAAAATTTTGGATTGTGGATTCAAAGATATTCTGAGAATATTAAATTATAAATATTTATATTTGTTTAATTTATTTTTTTTATTTATTGAGTGGGAGTATTTTTTTTTTTTTAATAGGAAGAAATTTAATTATATTGGATTATTCTTATATAATAGAATGGGAAATTTCTTTAGTAAATTCTAGTGGATTGGTTTTTTTAATATTAGTTGATTGAATATCAATATTGTTCATAAGTTTGGTGTTATTAATTTCTGGGATGGTTGTATTATATAGGTGAAGGTATATAGGAGGTGATTTTAATTTAATGCGATTTATTTATTTAGTTTTATTATTTGTTATATCAATAATGTTTTTAATTATTAGTCCTAATTTAATTAGAATTTTATTAGGTTGGGATGGATTGGGATTAGTTTCTTTTTGTTTAGTTGTTTATTATCAAAATTCTAAATCTTTTAATTCAGGTATATTAACAGTTTTATCTAATCGTATTGGGGACGTAATGATTTTAATATCAATTGTTTGAGGATTAAATTATGGGAGTTGGAATTTATTAAATTACATAGAGTTATTTAAATTAGATTATGAACTGCAATTAATTGGATTATTATTGATTTTTAGGTCTATAACAAAAAGAGCTCAAATTCCTTTTAGATCGTGACTTCCGGCTGCTATAGCAGCCCCGACTCCGGTTTCTGCTTTGGTTCATTCTTCAACTTTAGTTACTGCAGGGGTTTATTTAATAATTCGATTTAATGATTTAATTGTTAGAAGAAGATTGAGTAAGGTTTTGTTGATTATAGCTTGTTTAACAATATTTATATCAGGAATAGTAGCTAATTATGAATTTGATTTAAAAAAAATTATTGCTCTTTCTACTTTAAGTCAATTAGGGGTTATAATGGGGACTTTAGGGTTAGGATTAAAATATTTAGCTTTTTTTCATTTATTAACTCATGCATTATTTAAATCTATGTTATTTATATGTGCGGGGTTAGTCATTCACAGAATAAAGGGTATCCAAGATATTCGGTTAATAGGGAATTTAGTTTATTTTATACCTTTAGTATGTATAAATTTAAATGTGGGTAATTTAGCTTTATGTGGATTTCCTTTTATATCAGGGTTTTATTCAAAGGATTTAATTTTAGAAATGTGTTTAATGAGAAATTTAAACATAGTAATTTGAATATTATTTTTTGTTTCTACTAGATTAACAGTTTCTTATTCAGTACGTTTAGTTTATTTTAGAATGGTTAATTTAGTTAATTTAAATTCAATCTATATATATAGAGATAACGATAATTTAATAAATACTTCTATTATTTCTATAGTGATTTTTAGAGTTATGGGTGGGGGTATAATTAGATGATTAATTATAAAGAATAAAGATTTTATTTATTTAATTAAAGAGTTTCAATATTTAATTATTTTTATTTTATTAATTGGAGTGATATTAGGGTTATTAAGTTGTAAAATAGTAGTTATATATAAAAAGATAAATATTTTTTATTATTTAAGATTTATGTCAAATATATGGAATTTAGTGTATCTTTCTACAAATTGGAGAGTAGGATTGTTTATGAGAAAAATTAATTATTTTAAAAAATTAAGGGATTTTGGGTTTTATGAGTATATTGGGGGTCAAGGATTGGCTCAAATTGTTATGAATTTAAATAAATTAAATTTTGCATTTAATATTAATTTAATGAAAAATTATTTAATTACTTTTATTGTATGATTTATTTTTATTTGACTAATAATTTATTTAAATAGCTTATATAGAGTGTAATATTGAAGATATTAAGGAAAATTTTATATTTTTTAGATATTTAAAATATAGAATATATAATTTTACAATGAAAATGTAATGTTTTTGATAAACTATTTAAATAGAAATATTAATGAATTTCACTATTAATTAGTTTAGAAGACTAATTTGTATATATTTCTTTAATTGGAATAATAAATTCATTGATATCATTAACAATGATAAACCTCTAGTTTTGGTTTCAATTAAATATGGAATAAGATATTCATACGTTTAAGTCGAAATTAAATACAATTAATTGTTTCATATTTAAGATAAATTTATAAAATATTTTTTGATTGCAAATCAAATGTTTTTAGTATTAAACTATAATCCTATAGAGATCATTTTAGAATATTTTGATTTCATTCGTGGTAGAGTCCAATAATTAAAATTAAAAGAAAAAATCTATGAATTAACATTATGTTTATTAAGTTATTTAAATAAAATGTAATATAGATTGGGAGTAAAATAGTAATTTCTACATCAAAAATTAGGAATAAAATAGTAATCATAAAAAAATGTAGAGAAAATGGTAAACGAGTAGAGAATATTGGGTTAAAACCACATTCAAAGGGGGAATTTTTTTCTCGATCAAAAATTTTTTTTTTTGAGAGATTGATAGCAATTAATATAATTAAATTAGAAATTGTTATTAAAGATAAAATTATTAAAGTAATTATTAAAATTATTTATATTAAAATTAAACTTTTTGATTGGAAGTCAAATATACTAGATATATTATATAAATAATTTCTTCATCAATAAATTGAAATGAATAAAAATAATCAAACTACATCAACAAAGTGTCAGTATCATGCAGCAGCTTCAAATCCAAAGTGATGGTAAGAAGAGAGGTGAAGTTTATAAATTCGTATTAGACAGACTCTTAAAAAAATTGTTCCAATTAAAACATGAAGTCCATGGAATCCTGTGGCTAAAAAAAAAATTGATCCATAAACTCTGTCTCTAATTGAAAATGAGGCTCTTATGTATTCATAGCCTTGGAGAGCAGTAAAATAAATTCCTAGTATAATTGTTAATGTCAATCTATTTAAGGTTTGAGAGTGGTTATTATTAAGAAGTCTATGATGAGTTCACGTAACAGAAATTCCTCTTGAAATTAAAATAATTGTATTAAGAAGGGGGATATGGAATGGATTAAATGGACTAATATTTTTAGGAGGTCAATTTATTCCCAATTCAATATTAGGGGATAGGCTTCTATGGAAAAAAGTTCAAAAAAATGAAAAAAAGAATAAAACTTCTGAAACAATAAATAAAATTATACCTAATCGTATATTTATTGAAGTTTTAATTGTGTGTAATCCTTGGAAAGTTCTTTCTCGAGTTACATCTCGTCATCATTGATATATCGTTAATAAAATAATTGAATAACCTAGGACTATAAAGATTCTGTTGAATTCATGGAATCATTTGATTATTCTGGATATTAAAATTATTGTACCTAATCTACCTGTTAAAGGTCATGGGCTATAGTTTACTAAATGAAATGGGTGATTAGAGTGCGTGGTCATTAGTAAGTTTCCTTTCTATATAAAACTGAAAGAATAGAGAAAACGTAAGCTTGAATAAATGCTACTGAAAATTCTAAAGTTAAGAGAAGAATTTGAATAAGTAGTATAATTGATAGGGCAAGGATATTTAAATTAGCGATAGAATTTCTTAAAAGGACTAGTAATAAGTGACCTGCAATTATATTCGCTGTTAATCGTACTGCTAAAGTTATAGGGCGAATAATATTTCTAACTGTTTCAATTAAAACCATGAATGGTATTAAAATAGTAGGGGTTCTTTGAGGGATTAAATGGATAAATATGTGTTGAGTGTTATTAATTCAACCAAATAATATAAATCTTAATCAAAGAGGAAGAGAGAAGGATAAATTTAAAGTTATATGACTAGTTCTTGTAAAAATATAGGGGAAAAGACCAAAGAAATTGTTGAATAGAATTATTAAAAATAATGAGATAAATATAAATGTTAAACCTTTATGGTTTCTTTTTCCCATCAATATTTTGAATTCAAGATGAATGGTATATAGAATTTTATAAATTATTATAAATGATCGATTGGGGATAAATCAATATATAAAAGGAATAAATAGTATGATAATTATAGATCTTATTCAGTTTAGAGATAAATTTGTAAAATTTACAGGATCAAAAATAGAAAATAAATTATTTATCATGTTCATTTTAGAAATTTAAAATTAATTTTTTTGAAAAATGATTTTCTAGATGAATTTATGAAATTAAAATATATAAAATTCATAAATATAAAAAAGATAATTAAAAAATATATAAATAAAATTATTCAATTTATTGGGTTTATTTGAGGAATAAAAGAATATTATATGTAATAATTTAAATTTGACAAATTTATGTTATAGTTTAACTAATTCTTTCATTAAGAATAGGCGTGAAATTATTATTATTAGGTTTAAGAGACCTTTACTTACTTTAAGTTACTTAATGAGTTTGAATTAATTCAGTTAATAAAATTTTTTAGGTTAATTCTTTCAACAGTAATCGGCATAAATCTATGATTCGCCCCACAAATTTCTGAACACTGTCCATAAAACAGACCTGGACGATTAATAAAAAATGTACATTGATTAAGTCGTCCAGGTATAGCGTCAACTTTAACCCCGAAAGCAGGAATTGTTCAAGCATGAATAACATCATAAGATGAGATTAGAGCTCGAATTTGAAATTTTATAGGTAAAATTAATCGGTTATCTACATCAAGTAAACGAAATGTTTGAGTTGATTGATCATTATTTAGGTAAGAATCAAATTCAATATTTTTAAAGTCTCTATATTCATATGATCAATATCATTGGTGTCCTATAATTTTTAAGGTAATAGTAGGAGATTTAGATTCATCTAATAAATATAATAAATAGATTGAGGGGAATCCGATAAAAATTAAAAAAAATCTGGGAATTACAGTTCAAATAAATTCAATTGACTGATGATCAATTAGATTTATATTTATAAATTTATTTTTGTAAAGAGTAATTATTATATAAAAAATGAAAGTTACAATTAATGTAATTACTAGTATTGTATTATCGTAAAAAAAAATTAATTTTTCTATTAAAGGAGATGAACTATTTTGAAATATTAAATTTGATCATGTTGCCATTTCTAAAAAAAGAAAATCTTTATAATTGGGGTTTAAATCCAATGCATTAATTCTGCCATATTAGAATTTATTTAAAATAGGAAGTTCGTTGAATGAATGCTCTATAGGAGGGAAATTTTGGAGTCATTCAATAGAAGACTGAGTATTTAAAGAGTATAAAGAAAATCGTTTATTGATAAATCTTTCTCATATAATTAAAATAAATATAATTACAGCAATAAATGATATTATAGATCCTAAGGATGAGACGATATTTCAAGATATATATATGTCAGGATAATCTGAATATCGACGAGGTATTCCGGCTAGTCCTAAAAAGTGTTGAGGGAAAAATGTTAAATTTACTCCTAAAAATATAACTAAAAATTGAATTTGTAATAAAGAAGTTTTTATTGTAAGACCTGTAAATAATGGATATCATTGAATAAATCCTGCTATAATAGCAAAAACAGCTCCTATAGATAATACATAGTGAAAATGAGCTACAACATAATATGTATCATGAAGAATAATATCAATAGAAGAATTTGAAAGAATAATTCCAGTAAGTCCTCCAATTGTGAATAGGAAAATAAATCCTAAGGTCCAATTAATAGCAGGAGTAAAATTAATTAAATTTCTTGATAATGTTGTTAATCATCTAAATACTTTAATTCCTGTAGGAATAGCAATAATTATCGTAATTGAAGTATAGTAAGCTCGAGTATCTACGTCTATTCCTACAGTAAATATATGATGGCCTCATACAATAAAGCCTAATAATCCAATTGAAAGTATAGCATAAATTATACCTAAGGATCCGAATGATTCAATTTTACCTCTTTCATGAATAATGATATGAGAGATTATTCCAAATCCAGGTAAAATTAAAATATAAACTTCAGGATGCCCAAAAAATCAAAATAAATGTTGGTATAAAATTGGGTCCCCCCCACCTGCAGGGTCAAAGAATGATGTGTTAATATTTCGGTCAGTTAATAATATTGTAATAGCTCCTGCTAGAACAGGTAATGAAAGAAGAAGTAGAATAGCAGTAATTATGACTGATCAAACAAATAAGGGTAATTGGTCAAATGTGAGAAAATTAAGTCGTATATTGATAATTGTTGAAATAAAATTTACAGCCCCTAAAATAGAAGAGATTCCAGCTAGGTGTAAAGAAAAAATAGTTAAATCAACAGCCTTTCCTATATGAGAAATATTTGTGGATAAGGGGGGGTAAACTGTTCAACCTGTACCAGCACCATTATCTATTAATATACCAAATAATAAAAAAAAAAGTGAAGGAGGGAGAAATCAGAATCTTATATTATTTATTCGTGGGAATGCTATATCAGGAGCTCCTAATATTAAAGGTACAAGTCAGTTTCCGAATCCCCCAATTATAATTGGTATTACTATAAAAAAAATTATGATAAAGGCATGGGCAGTAACAATGGAATTAAAAATTTGATCGTTACCAATTAATGCCCCCGGTGTTCTTAATTCTAATCGAATTAATATTCTTAAGGATAGTCCTAATATTCTAGATCAAAGTCCAAAAATAAAATATAATGTGCCAATATCTTTATGATTTGTAGAGAATAATCATTTATTAATAGTAAAATGACTGATAAAAGTGATAAATTGTAAATTTATAGATGAATTTAAATTCTTTTACTAGCTTTATAGTCAATATATGTATAATGATATAAAATTGCAAATTTTAAGTAGTATTTTACTAAAGCTTAAAGAAAGTCTTTATTTATAATTTTGAAAATTATGAGTTTAAATTAACTTAAAACTTTTAAAGTATACAGCTTAAAATGAGTGAGGTTATTGAGATAAATGATAGGGTATTAAGAATAAAGAAGTTTTTTAGATTTATAGTTATAATTCATTTAATTTTAAATGATAAAAGGAAAGTTCTTGAATAAAATAGTCGTAAGTAGAAGAATAAAGTTAGCAAGGAACATATAACTATTATAAATCTTAAAAAATAGAAATTATTTATAACTATCAAATTAATTGTAATTCATTTAGGGATAAATCCTAAAAAAGGGGGGAGTCCCCCTAAAGAAAGTAAATTTATTATTATAAAAAAGTTATTAAGAGTATTTATTTTAATTGAATATAATTGGGTGATTTTAATATTATTTAACATATAATTATAAATAATAATAATTATTAAAATTATTCTGTAAATTATAAAGTATCCTAACCATAAATTTTCATTTAAAAAAAAAATTATTAATATTCAAGATATGTGGTTAATAGATGAAAATAAGATAATTTTTTTTAAATTAGTTTGATTTAATCCCTCAATTCTCCCAAATAATGAATTTATAATAATAAAAATAATTATTATTATTATATTAAAATTGTAGAAAATTAGAATTAAAGGGATAATTTTTTGTCAAGTAAGGAAGATTGTAAGATTTTGTCAAGTTAATCCTTGGATTAGATTTACACCTCAATAATGAAAAGGTCTAGAATTAAGTTTCATAAATAATCTTAGATTTAAAAGTATTAAATTAAATTCAAATATGTTTTGTGTATATAATATAATTGAGACTAATATAAATATAGAAGTAATAGCTTGAATAATAAAATATTTAATTGTACTTTCAAGATTAAATAAATTTTGGTTAAAAATTAGAGTAATAAAGGAGAATAAATTTAATTCTATACCTATTCAACAATTAATTCATGAATTAGTTGAGATTGAAAATAGGGTACTGAATATTAATATAAGAAAAAAAATTAATTTAGTTAAGTTTATAATTTTAAAAAAAAGTTTTACTTTATACATGAAGTATGAGTTCATTAGCTTATATTTAGCTTATTTTTAAAATAAAGATATTTTTAAGAATATATAATTTATTCTATCAGAATAATCCTTTTATCAGGCACTTTATTATAAATTGGTGTAAATGCACAAAAAATTTTGGATTTTTTAGATTTAATTTTTAAATTAAAATTTATAA